GTAGATATAAATACTATTCAGAACTTCTCTAATAAGTTTAAGTCTACCTGCATGAAAGCAATAAGATCATCTGCAAAACAAAGATGAGTCACAACTGGATTATTACATCTGTAGTGCAAAGATAAAGATCCATCTCTTACTTTCTGTTCAAGCAGTTGAGCTAGCATCTCCATCACCATAACAAATAAGGGGACATTGGGTCACCTTGTCTGATCCCCCTTTTGCCTTCAAAGTACCCACCAATAAGGAAGACCATTAACAGTGATTGAGAACCAAGGTGTAGTCATGCACTCCTCTATCTAATTTAGAAATCTAGCAGGGTCAACCCGGCAAACCAATAAGATGTTTAAGTAGGCATGAACTCTTCTTCAGTGGTTATATAATGAAGACTGGCACCATAATATTAGCAATGGTTATAATAAATGCTGGTAATAGGGACCTAATTGGCGATCTCTCATCTACGCTATAACTTAAACCTACTTTGCTCCCGGGTCCTCCCTAATCCCTAGCCTATACTATAAGGTAAGGCTATAGCTACTCATGTGTGATTATGCTGGTTGCGTCCTCTTTTGAAGGATCCCCAGTCATTTGATGTTAGGCTCCTCTTATCCAGCTTATGATCCCACCTATGGTATTATCAGCAGGAGAGCTCACCCATATGCTAGTTGAAACCAATCTTACCTTATTTACGAGAAAGCCCGAAAGAGACTGCTCCGCCTATGTCCTCCAACGTTAGGTAGTATCTTGCGTTTAAATGGACTGGCCCCGCTTTTAAGGAAACTATATCCGTTAGATCTGAGGGCGGCAATGTTGAGAGGGCGAAAGCACACAAAGGAGGCGCGCCATCCAAGTCTTTCAAGTCGGAGGTTGATTCTGTGACTACGCATTGCTCTTTTGGAAGGGCAGGGGAAGATCTGGAAAGGAAGGAAGCCCGATTTCACGGTAAATAGCATCGGAGAGGAGCTGCTCTTTTATTTTTTAACAGAAAGCAGTGATGAATGGGACGGAGCTGCTACACTTCAGCTGGAGCTTATGTATTGGAGCAGAGGTGGCAGTTCAGACAGCAGCTGGAGCAGGACCAGCAACTAGGGGTTGTTCACAGAGCAGCCGTCTTTCCCTCTCAAGCGGAGAAGACTGGTTACATGTCCGATCCGGTAGGGATGGTTCTTCTCGAGAGATTAAGCTACTTACTAGAGTTCGGGTATTGAACAAACGGGTGGCAACTTGCCCGATAAGAAAAGTAGCCCGAGTGAAATAGTTCTTGTTTTAATAGCTCAGGAGTTGCTTGTTCCTTTCGGCACTAAGCTTACTCTCTTCCATTCCGGGCTCTTCGAAATAAAATTACCTTGACTACACCCTTCTCGGCTTTGTTACCCAGACACTCATCCTGAGCAATCTCTTCCTGTTCTGAAGTGTCCAGATCCGGCATCTTTCCCTCTTATTGTTCAGGGTCCTCTAGAACCGCAAAACGGTTCGGGCTGACTAGGGCATTCCACTAGCACAACTAGTGTCCAGCTCCCCCATTCTCACTACTGGCTCGACATTTTTGCAAACACCGACCCTTACTCAATAGGGCAATGAAAAGAGGAGAACGATTGCCATCAGTACGTGAAAAAGTCCCACAAGTGTCAGATTCATGCAAACTTTATTCATGTGCCTCAGGCGTTACTTCACAATCTTACCTCTCGATTTCGTTCACATGTGAGACTTGCGATTACAAGTATCACCTGCCCAATCAGCGTCTGAATAGGCAGTAAGAGTGAAAGGTCCTCTAGTGAACTGAATACCAAGTCTAACAGTCCCTTTGAGATAAGGCAAGATACGTTTTACTGCAGTAAAGTGGTCATCTGTAGGAGATAGCATGTGTTGACAAACAGAGTTAACAGCAGTGGAGATATAAGAGGTATCACTGCCAGTTATAATAAAATCATCCTAATAAACCGCAATAATATGAGTTCGCAAACTGTTCGTTTGAATAAATAACGAGAAATCACTACGGCTCATAAGAAAGCCTTTACCTTTACTGATTAGAAAGCTATAAAACTTATCATACCAAGCCCCATGTCTGGGTCATTTACTAGCGTAGCGAAAGTTCCCTGCCGAGAGGGAAGAGAGGAGAAGTGACTTCGGGGCGTGCAGGTAGTTCAGTCACCCTCAGGTCATAATAGAGTATAGTATGAGTAGGAAGATAATGCAGCCGAGACTTGCTTCTGAGGCATGTCAGACTTTACTTGCTCTTGCCGATATGATCTTTCTTTTCTTCTTTTGAAGAAGTGGAGTTTGCTCCTATCGTAGATAAGATAAGAGTTACGGAATTGATAGAGCGGAATCCAATCCCCTAGCTAGGTTTGAAAGAAGAACTGCAGCTCAATTTTAGATGAACAATAGCTCTAGGGTAGGTTCTGCACCAGATAAGAGAGTTGGGATTGAGCTTTTACTAAAGGACCTATTCTTGTTATTGTCAATTCCCAGTCTTAAGACGATTATCCCTGATTCACCGACATTAGCTTCCGAACAAGCTCATGCCATCTCGTGAGTAATAGAAATCCTTTTCCTTCGTTGTTGCATTGGAATGCTAGTGCAATAAAATAATACTTTATGAAGGCGGAGCTGCTTTGAGAGAAATTATGCCTATTTCATTCATTTTCTTCGATAGCATCCGATTACTGAACACCTTCAACGACGGCACACTGAAACAACTCAAGCGAAAGAAGCCCACATACCCACTCTTCTTTCCCCCCTATCGCTAGGGGGCCTCGTTGTCGCCTTTGGCTTCAACTACTCCCGGGAATTGAATGCTCCCGTCGATAAAAAAAAGACTACCCTCCAAGAAATTGTATAACTTGGAGAAAGTATTCACTTTGCGTTCCCTGAGAAATAAGATCACAATAAATATTGTGTAGAAGGCTTACTCTCTCGTCTACAAAAAATAGACGTGCGCTTACCTCTTGGAGATTTACTTCTGTCGGTAAGTTCACATCTCCAGTAGTATCTCTATAAACTCTCAAAAGAATTTAAAGTTGGTTCACAACTTTCTCCTTAACTACATCTATCGTTACATCAGTAACCTTTGTTTCCATATTAAGACTATTCATTTCATGGATCATTCGGCCAGCCCTAACGGCTACAAGAATAGCTACAGGCAGAGCCAAACCCATCCTAGAAATGAAATCCGTAACGAGTTGATCCATAGTTAGTACTACGTCCTAGTGCTCGTAAAGAAAGACCGCCAATTCGTATCCCGGAGATACAAGCAAAGCGCCCGGTCCTCTTCTCTTGTGTCGAAGTGTAGTGTAGTGCGGTGAGGTTTTGCCTCACAGAAGGAGTGGGAAATTGGGGAAAAAGCCGAAACGGAACTAACGGAGATTGAGGTATACTCCGTGCTGCGAAACGGATTCGGCCAGTACAATACTGAGTCTTATTGAGGCCATGAAGACGGACAGCGCTTTTAGCCTGCCTGCCTATAGGGTTCTTTTCGATCTTGTACTCTACCAATTGATAGGTTGATTTCACACTAACTGAATTTTGAAAAAGTTTGGAAAGAAAAGTAGACGGAACGACACCTGTGAACTCGGATTTAGAACACATTCAAATCAAAGGCTTTACGCGCTGGCTAAACGACCACCTACGTGTATTTCGTTAACCGGTCTATGCAGCTAAGGGAATCGAACGATCCGTCTAAAGTACCAAACGATAAATCAACCTAAATGTATCTTGCAGACTGATCTCTTCTTTCTCTCTCGAATTGGCCGCAGCTCCTACAAAGGCAATGGATCCCGTAGCCCCAACAACTAGTACCCGAAAATTCATATTTGATCTGAGTTATCCTATGCTAGTCTTGTGGTTCGTCTTGGCTTCGCTTCTCTAGCATCACTTAACTACCGCCCCCCTGGACAAACCAAAGGGGCTCACTCATCCGAGGTATACTATGAAAGGAATCAAACCTTTTCCGCAGGCGGAGTAGACGGTTAAAATCTGGATAAGTCGAAGGTGGCCCCCTGCTTAATGGAAGCCTTTTCTTTACGCTTACGCTAGGGGGGTCCCTTGAGTTTGCCCTGTCTCGGCCCCTTCCCTAATGGGAAGGGAGAGCTGTCTCACCCCCAAGCAGGACCTTTTTAGGTAGGCTTAACGTAATCAATCCATTGACCAGGGATATTCACGATCATCCTAGTACTTTATAGGCGGAAGCTTCGAAACAAAAAGTATTCGATATTTTGAGCATCCAGGCCCGGTTCACTACCCATTAGTCTGGTTTTCATTATCAATCCAATAAGGTTCCTCCTAATAATGACTCTAGTTAGACTTCTTCTATGATGTTTATGAAGATAAGCATTCGGTATCCTTCCTTTATCTAGGCGGGTAGGTTAGTCAAGGTAAGCGCATTCACAGATTCTGCATGAGGGGTAGCCCTGGTTCCGCTGAGTAAGGCAAAAACTCGTAGGTGGGACTCTTTCTTTCATTTGAGTAGTAGTTCCTTAGGAGAGTTTCGAAGATCAATCAAAGACAGCTTTAATAGATTAATAGATTCATTCTTGCTTCTTTCATCTACCTTTGCAAACAGAAGAAGATCCCGTTGAGAAAGTAATAATGAAAGTTAGCTGACCACATTCTCTACGACACATCCAATACACCGAGATAAAAAAATACCATACCGAGTAAATGGGGATTCTCCCATGAACGAATGAGCAACTCGCCAGATTTGAACTGGCCATAGGCAGATTGGATTGATATTTGCCTCTCTTCCATCTAGAGAAATCGCTTTGGTGACGCAGTTCGGTTGGCGCGAAAAGCCATCCTACCTCTGCGGGGGGTCAGCATTTTACCCCAATCTTTGGGAGTCATTTTACGGGCATGCTGGATGGCCCAACGCCACCGATGATGGTGTGGTTGGTATGGGAAAGGAAACTCTCCTTGGTTCGCTCTTTCAGCTCACGAATAAGGCTGTTCCGTATTTCAGTACAGAGAATTTCATCTTTTTCTCCTTTCGGTCTTTTTCTTGTCTTATCCTTGTTATCATCTGGCTCCCCCCTTAGTGTCTTTCCACTTCGACTTCTGTCGTTCAGGAACAAGCACTTCGCCTCATTTTTATCGGCCGGGGTTTTCCCCACTAACCAATTATGTTACGACCACTGAACAAACTTGGTTGACGAACATGGTTTATGCGCCGCTAATGTAGCGGCTTGTCGAGCATTTGACAAACTCACACCATCCATTTCAAATAGGATTTGTCCCGTGGACACACGAGCAATCCAACCCGTAGGATTTCCTTTTCCTCTTCCCATTCTTACTTCTGTAGGTTTCCCGGTAATAGGGAGATCCGCGAGAACTCTTACCCATATCTTACCATTTCTTCGGAATTGTCCGCTCATAGCACGATGGAATTGTCCGATTATAGCCCGACGCGCTGCTTCAATGGCTCGATATGAAAGACGACCAGCTTTAGAACTTTTAGTGCCATATCTTCCAAAACCAAGTTGTGTACCGTCCGGTTTGCAACCCCTACTACATCTGCCTTTACGATATTTACTATATTTCGTACGTTTCGGATATAGCACGTACTCCTTTTTTTTTACTATATGAAATCCACACTTTGACACCTGAGATTCCGTAACGAGTAGATACTTCCGCAGGAGCATAATCGATTTTCTGGTGAAATACATTACAAGAAGTTTTTCCATACTTTCCGCATTCAGTTCTAGCGATTTCTGCGCCTTCTAATCGACCTGAACAACATATACGGATCCCCTCAACCCCTTTATTCATTACTAATGGAATATCCTTCACTATTTTACTAAAAATGGAACGAAATGATCTTGTTTTGTTCCTCAGTTGAAAAGAGATGTCTTGAGCAATCGGGGAAGCACTTTGATAAACAGATTTGATCTTTACCGACTCAATTAAGGTATTAGTGTTTGTTCTATTAGACAACAAAGATCGCATTTTTTTGACTTCGTTTAAATAAGAGTTGTACCCGTACGGAATTCTTCTGTTTCTCAGTATGATCTCTATCATCATCTCTATTCCCTTTATCAATTCTCCTATCCCACCTAGGTTTATGAATTTTTCTATCAATTCCATTACCTTATCCTTACCCATGAGGTTCCAACATTTGATCCTTAATTGACCTAGGAGTTGTTCCCGGGCATCCTCAAAAAAAAGGTTATTATACACCCCAACCCCATCTCTTAGAAAGAAAAAGGTAGCACCGAAGAAAGGAAAGAGCGAGATGGTGGTTTTTGTTGTTCCCGCGAAGCGAAGATCATTCGCTTGGCGAATGAAGCGGGTCAACCTATTTTTGGATTCGGCCAAACACTTTTTCTCGCTGGTCAAGCTTTCTACAAAAAAAGCGATGCGAGAACGTATTCTCTTATCTAAGCTTCTTCCCTGTGCATTCGCTCCCCCCATCGTGGATGGTTCAGCCACGCCCGGGCCCGGGTTCACGAAATGATTGAGAACTACGACGGGGTCGAAATTGATTTTGTTCTTTGTATTCAATAAGTATTGCATGACCGAATAATTCAAGGAGGGGCGCACTGCGGGGAGGGTCCTTTTAAGTAGATGACTCGTCGGGCCGTCGGAGCGGGACTTCTTTGGAAAAAAGAACTTGAATAACTTTGTTTTTCTAAAGAAGTTGTCATTTTCTATCAGGAACGCTATGTCATTTACAACCTCGGCGTATTTCGGATGCTTGAAGGCCCCGCTGACCCGAAGTAATTTAGAAAGATTCTTCTTTATCGATGGTGGTCGGTCATGGTATCCATAGCGTTGCTTTTTTTTCGGCCAAATCCTGATTTCGTTTTGCTTCTTCCGGTCGTCGAGCCTGATCGACTCGACTCTTTTCCTTGCCCCCCAGCCTTTCACTTCGTTTCGTTCTTCTTCTGTATCGTCGCTTGAATGAAGACACCCGATCGGCCCGACTTTCCCGAATGTCCACCACCGGCCCTTCTCCTTTCCGGGTCTGGTTTTTTTGCGTCGTTTCAGTCGACGGGGAAGAAAGAAATGAATGAATGTTCTTTTGGGAAAATGTAGAATAATACACCTACCAAGACGAAAGCCAAAGGTGAGTCTCGTAGGTGGACGTATCGAACCAAAATAAGATCTCAGATTGACATCTTGATACACTAATTGACTATAATAATAATCACTAAACCAACTTGAATCTGAACTACGATTGAGATACATTCTTAACGAAATAGGATTTCCTTTGCGTGCCATATGCGCTTAGACTTGACTTTTTTTCCCCTTTTTTTCTTCCTGGTCCAATATTTTTTCTCGAAAGTCTTCGTTTCCGTGTTGGGTTGGAATATACACTTATTATATTAGTTTATATTAGTAGACGAGATTTTACGAAATGAGAAAAAGAAGTTAGCGGATTATGATGCCCTATTAGATAGCCCATGCCTTGCAAACGATTATTTCTAATTAGACTGTGACAGCTGCTTTGCTGATAAATTCAAACCTTGTTGAGCCACGCCAAACAAAGGGATCGTACTCACTAATGGATCGCCTGGAGTTCTTTCTCGCCAGGTGGAAAAGCGCGTACAGATTTCCTCCCCTCCCCAACCCAACCAAGGGCTTTTTCATTCCGAGCCTCATTAGCGTGCTCGTCGGCGAGCTATGCTGGTTCTGTAGAGTAAAGGCGCGCAACAACGAGAGAGAGAGGCGGGCTTGGCGACCGAACGATCCGCGTCACGGCTATTCCTTCTGTACTACAGTTCGGTGGAGGAACTGTAAAAGAACAATTTCAATCCGTGCTCTAACTCGACATATTCGTCTTAATCATATTCGAAATCTTCGTATTAATCTTCTAAATCTTCGACATCTTCATCTTCTCCAGTTGATGATGCATATTCATATTGAACTTCAACCAATGTCACTTGTTCAACAACTGCCTTCTTTTCTTCCACAGTAGCTTCCTCTCCATCCTGAGGCGAGTCCGCAAATAACATTTTGTCCATTTCTTCTGCGTCTGTTGATGATGCTGAAGTGGATTTCACTTCAACGGGTACTGGTAGATTTCAACTGGCACAGCGGCACTTCTGCTTTCCTGGCTCCTTTCAAAGGTAGGTAGGCTTATCGCCGAGGATAAACCAACCGTATCCTATAGGTGCATATATCTTTGATTACGAATTCGGCGGTCCTGGGTCCTGAAGTGGTAGGAACCTGGTGTTTTCACGGTTTTTCCCTTGCCTATGGCAGAGGCCTCTTCTCTCACTTGACGATAGGGCCGAAGACTAGACATTGCTGATGATGCGCTAACCCCTGCCCATGTGACAGAGCGGGAACTACTTACTATAAATTGACTAGAAAGGGGCCTTCATGGTTGAACTTCTTTTTCTCATTTCATGAATCTATCCTGCCCGTCATACGAGCTCCCGCTAAGAACGTGATGAGTATGAAACTTAGAGAGCTTTCCAGGCCGGGGGTTTTGCTACTGACGAATCCGTAGTGGTGGGATGGGAGCCGGGCTCACGTAGCAGATAGAGAGTAGACTCCCTAATACCTGTAGATCAACACGGAAACACTGAGAAAATCTATAAGTGATAGGTGCTGCATATGAGAATGCTTCCTCGGCGATCGGCGTCGCTATCTCAGTACTGTAGTACCTGCTTGATTGACTAAGGAGCGGAGAGCACCTGCTTCAACTTCACCCTAGACTCGTGTAGTGTAGCAAGACTAACAATCGGAAGGGCTCCGTATAGTTCTATTTTAGGGCGTAACGTTGCCCTCGACTGACCGAAAAAACAAGTTCAAGAGGCATCTTCCATTCATATCGATTTTGGTTTTTCTGCACCATATTTTGATCTGCCTCTTCTTCGATCCGGAATTCCCAGCAAATCCTTGACTCCTCGAATACAATGGAATTTCACACCTGGCAAATCTTTCACTCTACCTCCTCTTATTAAGACCATAGAATGTTCCTGCAAATTATGACCTTCGCCCGGAATGTAAGCAAATATATCATGTCGATTGCTCAACCGTACTTTGGCTATCTTACGTAGAGCTGAATTAGGTTTTTTCGGTGTTCTCGTCGAAACACGCAGGCATACTCCTTGCTTCTGGGGACATTGATCCAAAGCTCGAGTACGGTCCGTGCGCCGTTTTTCTTCTCTACCATGACGAATCAATTGATTTAATGTAGGCATCGCTCTTTCCTTTGTCCTTCCCCCCGGTTTTTGCCCTATCACTAGTGATTACTCCCAATCCAAAGCACCCCTTTTCCATTCATAGAGAAATCCAATCGTCAAAATCAATAAAAAGGCCATCATGGACCAAAATCCAAACAGATCAATCTTGTTGAGAGATACTGCCCAAGGAAAGAAAAAGGTTACTTCCAGATCAAAGATAATAAATAAAATTGAAACAAGATAAAATCGTATATCGAAACGACTTCTGGCATCACCGAAAGGATCGAAACCACATTCGTAGGCCGACAATTTTTCTGGATAGGTCGAACTATTAGAAGAAAATAAAAAAGGAAGACCGACTAAGATTAAAGAAACTAGCAGACTAATCACTAAATAGATACAAATAGGTGCAAATTCTAACATCACCACAGCCCACTTTGTTCTCTCGCTCCTTGCTCGCGGAGCGGCATACCAGAAAAAAAAAGAAAGAAGAAAAAAAAGCACCCCTTCACTCACTCACTCAACCCCAATCCTTCAACTCTAAGTGAATCCGTTAACCGTAGCGATCGAGCCATATCTCGAGATTGTTAATAGCTCGTATCACTCGCCTATATGGGATACTTTGGCGAGTCCCATCTCGTTCGATTTGCTCTAGATGGGACAGCAAAGTGCGTTGGGAGAATAGAGAGTTCTCGGAGTTATTATGATTAAAGAGCACCCCCCGTATATCTGGTAAATTTTGAAAGATTCTCCACGGAGAGAATCCATCATCAATTAAGGCGGATTCGATCCGCTTCTCAATCCGAAAATGAGACTCTAATATATTCAAGAAGGATGGTAGGTGAGCAGAAGTGTGCTTTCCTATGAAATATAAAGAAAGCCTCCGCGCTAGAATCTGTCTGCGAATATCATCCTGCAGTAGGGGCGGATGTTCCGGGATTACCGGGGGAGCGGGGGGCGCTTCCGCTTCGATCGGAACGGGTGCTGTTTCTTGGCCGTGAGGAGGTTCCTCTCTAGCTTGGGCAAGCCAATCCACAATTTGAGGTGAATCGGTCTGCCCGTCGCAGAAGGCTAGAGCATTTGGAAAAGAAATAAGACTGAAGAAGATAAAACCCCACATTAAGATTAAGATTTGACTCGGATTTTTTCTTTGATCCGATTCTTTTTCTTTATCCGATTGCCCTCGGTTAGGAGAATGAAAAGGCGTGATCGTGAAAATGCGTTGCTGGAGCCTGGAGCCAAACCCCTTCCCCGCGGGAACATCCACAATAGAGCCAGTGCGCTTGACAAGATCTCCTTCTTTAATAGCGGTATCACTACCAAAGACAACAATCTCTACATTCTCATTTTCAAGATTTAAGGCTATCCCTTTCACACCGCTGGCAAATTCAACCATTTCCCCAGCTTGAATTTCGTTCAATCCATAAACACGTGCAATCCCATCTCCAACTGAGACCACTCGACCGATCTCATCCACTTGAGAATTCGTGTAAAAGTTGCTAATTCGACTTTCTAATAGAGTGGTTAGTTCCGCAGCTCTGGGAGAAAATTCCATGATTTCATTCCAATTAACAGAGTTAAGGGAGAATGCCGCTACTATACTATACTATACTATATTAATGAACAGAACAGAATACTTTTTTTCTTCCTCTTCGTGTTCGGAAAGTAGTTCATACAGCCTTACCATGGCTATGACCCTCTTTTTGTACCAAAGGACCCGATCCCACAATTTATGCCCTCAAAACGGAGAAGTAACTCTCCTGGGACTTAATCCAGTCCTGAAAAAACTTGCATTGGTCGGAATGGCTTTGTTCCTTTTTTTTGACCTCTCTTGGGGGGTGTGCCGAGGACCCCGTTCCGCAAAAGTTGTGATTTTACGGTAGTGGTAGGAGAAATTCAAATGTTATAACTCCAGAAAGAAAAAAGCCTCGAATCGAATCCTTTTCTACGCTTTCCTTTCTTCTCTTATGAGATTTCATAAGTTATCACTGAACCTTCCTGACTATAGCTGCTAGTAGAGCCCAAAAGATCTTATCTTATTCATAGGTTTAGATCCTCTCTTTATATATATATAAGCAATTTAGGATATATCTTCTTATCAGTTTACTGAGCAATCAAAGAACTTTTTTCCTGCACCTATTGGCATGCTTCTCTTTGGCATTGATTCTATCGATCGTACATGACCTCCCTTTCCCCACGATCTTCTTTCTTTCGAATCCTATCTTGCAGTCTTTTTCACTTCTTTGAAGCTTTTAACCCCTGCTTCCTTCTTTATGCCTCACCCAGGGAAAGCTGCTTGAGAGTCACCCGCTTCTCTTTCGATTATGATGTATGTAGCCCAACGGTTCCAACTGAAAGTCAAGATCTATTGACGTTGATCCCGCGCCTGCTAAAGAGTACTTCTTAGTTAAGGATCTGTACCACGTTCCACTTTCATCTCCTTCACTTTCTTACCCTGAGGTCTTATCAACCTCTTAGTAAGGAAGATCTGGTTAGGACCCAGACGCCCACCCCCGGAATCCGAACTGGATTTCGTCAATGAGAGTTGAGATAGCAGGTTAACCATGGGAGTCCATGTATTCTCGTTGTTGGAGGATCATCACTCTCGTGGTTGGATAGAATCACGGGGTGGTGACTCTCCCCACGGAAATACATAGACTATCATGGAACTCCTTTTCAATGTTATTGAAAAGGTGCCCACTATCTCATGACGTGGTGTGTTTGAACACACCGGACGACTAAAAGGACTTTTGATTCGAGTCCCTTTGGTCGCCTCTGGATATTTAACTAGTGAAGTTGGACTAGCGATAGCCCATCTCGTTAAGGAGATAGTCTACCTGAAACGGAAGTCGGGGTTGCTTTTCACTGCTTTATATCTAAAACAGTGTCAAGTTGCTCTCCAGCGCTTTTATGCTGGTTCAATATAGTCTAGGTGAAATCCCTATTTGCCTCCAAGTAAAGTTCCTCACTCAAATCCTTACGCCGAAAAAAAAAGCACTTTTGGATGTAAAGACCCGCTGCCTGTTCACGTGACTACTCGCTTGGTGACTAACCTACCAAACCTACCCAATCGTACGCAGCTCCTTCGTCCCTTTCGTCTGTTTAAACCCATCTGTGAAGTTAGTGGATAAGGCAAGTAGAACATCCTTGTTCGGGTAGCGATGCTTTCCCTTAGCTCATCTTATTCATTCTTGATTGCTCGTAAGCGAGGGGTTGACGATAGCTTGATCAGCGGCCTAAACAACGGGTTTCCTTCTTTCCACTAGGAGTCAAAAGACTGAGATTCGGCAACTAATGGCTTTCTTCGTCCTTCAATTCATCAAGAGTCGTAGTCGCGCTTTGGGATTGAATTTGAGTACCGTCTCCTCGCTG